AGAAATGCCCGGGTCTGGCCCATTCCTCAAAAGATGTTTTTACAGGATCCCTATCCACAACAATTTTAACTTCGGGTTCCGGCGAACGAATAATCATTAAGTCCTCCTCTTTCCGGACAAGACATACAAAGAGACCCGCCAACTGTCTTTTTATTGAATCTTTGAAAGATAGATATTATGATTAGTCCTTTTCTTTATTATCTACCGTCCTTCTATTTTTTTTTTAGTTATTCACTGGAACAATTATATATTGAAGTCCATCCGAGGCAAGTGTTCGGATCTATTATGACATAAGGATTAGGTGCCTAACGGACATTTGTTATTCTGGAAAATTATTTCCCGACGTAACAAAAAAATCTTTTTTTACGTTTTAATTTAAGAAGCTAGTGTATTTTTTTTTCTGAGGGTATAAGCCCTTATCTACATCTACTTTCCTTGAGTGAGCATAATATCGATTTTTTTATTCGATTCAAAATTCCAAGATAACTCATTAGAATTATTAATAAAACCGTCCTGATATATTAGGTAGGATAATTTAGATTGCCACCTTTTATGTGCTTTATTACTTCTGTTCCAGAGCCTATCCCTATTGTTTATCCTTATGAAATATGATATAAAATCGTAGAAGAAAGGGATATAATGAAATTCTTGATTTTATCTTCTTATCTTACCTAAATTATTTAATTAATGGATCAACAACCAAACCACCCATTTTATGAAAATGGGGAGTGGTCTTATTCAAAGCGCTTCGTAATCTTCAACCAGTTCTGTGCTTCAATATAATTTCCCGGAGTAAGCGCTATAGCTTGTTTCCAATACTCAGCAGCTTGATCAAACCAAGCTTCTGCAATTTCCGAATCGCCCTGTAGAATGGCCTGTTCTCCTCGGTCGGAATAGGCAGTTCCTTCCCCTAGAACCGTACTTGAGAGTTTCCTACCTCATACGGCTCAGAAATTGCTATCTTAATTTCCCCTATCTTAACTGAATTCGATTTCTCAAAAATCAATCCAATTTCTTCTTGGGTTAAGCAGAAGAAGTGAATTACCTAAGTTTCAAACCCTAATTTTGATCAATAATCAGTTTGATCTTTTCTCCCACCTTCAGAAGAATGAAGCATAGATAGACCTATATGCTTCGTTCGAATTTTCTGAAAGGTAACTATCTCGGTTTCGTTTCTTTCATATATGAAATTCCTATAGAATCCTCGAAAAAGACTTTTTCCCATAAGAAAGAAAAAAGAACTTACTATCTTTGGGATCTGATACTACACCGCTGCTTAATCCCTTAGTGGATCGGCTTTATTACATAAGCGGATTCCTAAATTTTGTCCCATATCGTGGTATAATGAAGCAGTTTTTTTAGTTGTATCGACCCAGTCGCTCACTAATTGATCTTTACGGCGTTTTCTCTATCAATTTCAGCTTTATCCATAGAATAGTAGTATAGGCTCCACTTTCTTCCTATTTTGATTCTCGTGAAGTGTTCTTCCTTCCTACAGCTGATAGGGTAAAATCGTTATTTTAACGATCCCTATGTAGAAAGCTCTTTTTCTAGTATTTACTTTACTAGAAAATTTCCTCCATTCTTTTTTTTCTTCTTTCTATAGTGGAGATAGTCGCACGTAATGACAGATCACGGCCATATTATTAAAAGCTTGTGGTAAGAAAGGGTTTCGTTCTAGCGCCCGGAAATAATATTCCAAAGCCTTTGTATGCTCTCCATTGCTTGTGTGTATAAGGCCTATGTTATATAGTATATAACTTCGATCATAGGGATCAATTTCTAGTCGCGTAGCTTCATAATAATTCTGCAAAGCTTCCGCATAATTTCCTTCGGATTGAGCCAACATCCGTTACGGTCGTTCATTCTATTCAAAAAATCTCCGTTCCAAAACCGTACATGAGGTTTTCATCTCATACGGCTTCTCCCTTCTGTACTCCCTTCTGTACATAGTACTAAGCGAAAAATCGATAGAATAAAAATCGAATTAGTCCCATCTCATTATGGACCGAAGAGGGCTGGTATTTTTCCAAGAAATCTCTAGCCAACCTTCCCCCAAGAGGTTTTTCTTAACACCAATGAATTCTATTAATGCTAGAGGAAAATGATAGCTCCAAGAATTTCTTTGTTCTCAACGCCTCCTAGTTTAGAGGAATTAGCCACTTCAACGCCCTTTGATGGTTATAAGGGTATCCAAAGTACAAACCTGATGGTTGTTTGTTATCCCAACCATTCTTCCCAACCCTGATACCAATCAGGAAAGGGCTCATTTCTAACAAAGTTTTTCTCTTGTTGATTCCTATTTCGAGGTGTAGTGCTTTTCTCCCCTATGCTGCCTATTGGTACTAGTAGAGTCGGATTGGTCTGGAATACAGAACCTATCCTGTAGGTGTAACCTTTCGCTCAATACTCAAATCTACAATTGAAGCATCTGAGGCCACATCAATCGAGGATACACGATAGAAGGAATTGTTAGTTCACCTCACCTTCCCCAAGCGCGGGTTTCCTTTACTAATTTTGTTCTCTCTATGCCAACCCTCTCTCTTTCTCGTAAGAATGAGATGTAGGTAGGGCTAAAAAAAAGAGTCAAATCGCACCATCTCTATAATAAGTAAATGCCCTTTTTTCCCCGGAGGTTGTCGGAATTATTTGCAATAAAATATTGGCTACAATCGAGGAGGTCTTATCAATGAAATTTCCATTTATACGGGATCTAGGCATAATTCCCAACCCATTCTATATAGAATTCTTTTCATTCTATCACAAAATAACATAAAAACAAAACATTCGATTCTTATAAATCGATCCATATGCTCTAAATGGATAAGAGAGGTATGGATTTTCCGCTCAGCTCAAATTGTCTCCTTTTCCTTCTGTTTGGACAAGAGGAGATATGAAATATTTGACTAAGACTGGATTTCATTCTACTTTTCTATTTCTCAACAACAACTTCTCTCATCAGCTATTTCACGTTTTCAAAGTCATTAATTGCCCCATACCCCTTTTTATATTTAGATTGTATGGCGTAACGTACCTTATGCAAATAGAATTCTAGGGTTCCTTTATTTTCTTATTCCATAAGAAGAATTCTTCCATTCTCTTTTTATTTTGGTTTTCCCCAAAGAAAAACTTTTCGAGGGAGTAGAATTCCTAGTAAAAAAATACGGGATCCTTTCACTTAGATGAAAAGGAATTTTCCCAATGGAGCCATGGAATCCCCGAGCCCTTCTATATGTACCTGTACTGTAGGAATACGAAAACTCGCTATTCACGCAGTTTATTTTTCATAATAAGATTATGGAGGAGAGATGGCCGAGCGGTTCAAGGCGTAGCATTGGAACTGCTATGTAGACTTTTGTTTACCGAGGGTTCGAATCCCTCTCTTTCCGTTTCTCTTAATTCATCAATGTTAGCGATCAGAGTGTAGCAAATTAAATAACAATTTATTTCAACAATAATACCTTTATTTAATAAAAGGCTCCATAGCAAATTACTGTGGTATGTAAAATCGAGGAAATAACAAAAAAGAAAAAAGGATCCTAGGGTTAATCTATTTCTGCTAGGTGAACGGGAAAATACGAATTAAGAGTCCTAGGTCGATTTAGTTCGGGGAAAGGGGAAGGGAAAAAAATTCTATGAACCTTTCCTTTTTTCGTTAAGTTCAAGTCTGGCGAGAATAATATTCTACAACTAATAACTCATTTATTTTGAGACCGACCCACTTCCTATCTAGAATTTTTTTTACTAGTCCTTTATATTGCAATGTGTCAACCGTCAAATGCTTTGGCAATTTGCCCGGATCGGATGAAGCAATAGAATTTTGAACCAGACGTTTTGATCGTTGGTTATCTTTCGTAGTAATAATATCTCGGGGTTTGCAACGAAAACTTGGTATATCAACTATACGACCATTAACTAAAATATGTCTATGGTTAACTAATTGCCGGGCCTCTGGAATCGTTGAAGCCATACCCAATCGAAAAAGGATATTATCCAAACGCATTTCAAGTAATTGTAGTAAAACCTGACCTGTGGATCTTTTTGCTTTTCCAGCGATATATACATATCTAAGTAATTGTCGTTCTGTCAGACCATAATGAAAACGCAATTTCTGTTTTTCTTGAAGACGAATACGATATTGCTCTTTTTTCCCAGAATGGAATTTCTTTTTCTGATTACTTCCGGATTTAGGCGTTTTTCTAGTGAGTCCTGGTAAAGCTCCCAGACGGCGTATTTTTTTTAAACGAGGCCCTCGATAACGGGACATGAAGACTCCTTTTTTTTTTATTGAAATTTCATTTTACACAAGAAATTTCATTCTATTTACATTACGGAATACATCGAAATTAAAACTGAATTAAACTAAAGGATAAACAGAATAAAATCTACTAAAGTACCACAAAAAATGGAATTTCATTAACATCTGGATTTTTTGTATATATATTATTTATTTTTATGCTTTTTATCTAGCAAAATTGTAAGGTAGAACGACATAATAGACTCTGGATTCCCCATTTAATTCGGGGAAAAAGAGAAATTCTTGTTCATGGAACATCGATAGAGAAAAAAGCCGACTATCGGATTTGAACCGATGACCCTCGCATTACAAATGCGATGCTCTAACCTCTGAGCTAAGTGGGCTTACATAACAGAAATAGTGTAACAAATAGAAATATATATAGGGAATCCGTAAAATGTAAAATCTTAATGATATTATTAAATAATGATATTATTAAATAGGATTATCGAATTTATTTAACTTTCTTTTTATTTCTCTAATTCTAATTCGCAAATGGATTTTTCTAATAGAATCTATTCCAAATTCTATATTGAATTTCATTTTAGATATTTTCAATTTGATATGGCTCGGACGAATAATCTAATACATAGAAAAGAAGAATATATATGAAGAATTAACAAAGAGAAAATGTGAATCTCTTGGCATTTTCATTCGATCATTATATACAGAGATATTTTTTTTTTATTTGTTAATAATTTAAGGATAAATAGTTCACTAAGGAGAAGATAGAATCATAGCAAATGAAATTTCTAATTCAGATTACAAGAATGAATATCAAGCGTTATAGTATGATTTTGAATACTCTAAAAAAAGAAGGGGGTAGGCGGGATAGAGAAAAACTTTTGGATATATTCATTCCGATTGAATTGCAAATATATCAACGATAGAATCAATTCAATTCTGAATTGCAATAAGCGAGCGGGGTCTCTCAAATAAAGATGAGCTGCTAGACTACGTCGAATAATGAATTCAATGATTCAAAAAAAACTAAGAGATGGATGAAATTATACAAGGAATCCAGGTTTCAAAGAAAAAGAAAATGGGGATATGGCGAAATCGGTAGACGCTACGGACTTGATTGTATTGAGCCTTGGTATGGAAACCTGCTAAGTGGTAACTTCCAAATTCAGAGAAACCCTGGAATGAAAAATGGGCAATCCTGAGCCAAATCCCTGTTTTAAAAAACAAGTGGTTCTTAAACTAGAACCTAAAGGAAAAGGATAGGTGCAGAGACTCAATGGAAGCTGTTCTAACGAATCGAAGTAATTACGTTGTGTTGGTAGTGGAACCTCTTCGAAATTAGAGAAAGAAGGGCTTTATACATCTAATACACACGCATATATACTGACATAGCAAACGATTAATCACGGAACCCATATCATAATATAGGTTCTTTATTTTATTTTTTGAATGAAATTAGGAATGATTATGAAATAGAAAATTCAGAATTTTTTTAGAATTATTGTGAATCCATTCCAATCGAATATTGAGTAATCAAATCCTTCAATTCATTGTTTTGTTTTCGAGATCTTAAAAAAAAGTGGATTAATCGGACGAGGATAAAGAGAGAGTCCCATTCTACATGTCAATACTGACAACAATGAAATTTCTAGTAAAAGGAAAATCCGTCGACTTTATAAGTCGTGAGGGTTCAAGTCCCTCTATCCCCAAACCCTCTTTTATTCCCTAACCATAGTAGTTATCCTTTTTTTTTCTTTTACTTTTATCAATGGGTTTAAGATTCATTAGCTTTCTCATTCTACTCTTTCACAAAGGAGTGCGACGCGAACTCAATGAATCTTATGCTATTCATTAAATAGATGATTTCTTTTTTATTAGAGTAGAGTATCGGCAAGGAATCTCGATTATTAATTCGATTTTTAAGTATTATTAAGTAAGCCATCCACAATGCATAGGACTACCCCTCCCCATTTCCAAATTTGGAATACTTTATTGATTTTTTAGTCCCTTTAATTGACATAGATGCAAATACTCTACTAAGATGATGCACAAAAAAGGGTCAGGATAGCTCAGTTGGTAGAGCAGAGGACTGAAAATCCTCGTGTCACCAGTTCAAATCTGGTTCCTGGCACAGAAAATCAAAGGATCTACCGAATAGATATTGATACAAATATCTTGAGATGGATTGGGGTACATATTCATTAATAATCTAGATAGTATAGAGTAAGTAGATAAATCTCTAAACACCTCGTTTTAGAAAAGGGTTAAAATCTTTGGTTCCTTTCTTTATGGTATAAAAAGAGGTGAAATTAGGTGCCCTTTTCTTCATTTTTACATTTCTTATTAATTTTGTATGCCGCTATTTCGAAGAATATTTTTCTATTCTTGCTTATCCTACTTTCCTAGTTGTTCTAAGTAATACGCGCGGTACAAAGTTCGTGGTAGGAACTTCTTTGAGTCATTGTATTTTTCTGTTCATACGAAGGAAACGAATATGTGATTTTCAAAAATTGAAATGAAGCCCTTTTTGTTCAGTCTATCTGGACCTTTTTGTATAATAAGAATTAATTTGACTATAATAAGTATTTCGTTTCGTCTAGGAACAGAACATAAAAATATTCCTTGATTTGAATAAAATCAGGAGTTGTGTTGTATAAGTGAACATGAATTTATTATCATTCAATGAGCATCTTGTATTTCATAGAAATTGGGGGTTATATAGTCCTTACGTAAGGGCCAGCCTATCCAACTTTCAGGCATTAAGATACGTTTAAGACGCGGATGATTATCATAAAAAATTCCCACCATATCATAAGATTCGCGTTCTTGAAAATCAGCACTTCTCCAAACCCAGAAGACAGACGGGATTCTAGGATTATCCTTTTGGGCAAAGACTTTTATGCATACTTCTTCTGGGTTATCTATACCATACTGTATTCTCGTAAGATGATACACGCTAACTAAAGATCCACCAGGTGCTACGTCATAAGCACATTGGGAACGTAAATAATTGTAACCATATACATATAAAATGACAGCAATGGAATCCCAATCCCCCGCTTTTATTTGTAAAGTTTCTATTCCTCGGTGATCGAAGCCCAAAGATCTATGAACCACGTCATGTTTGACTAGCCAATTAGATAACCAACCCTGCTGCATTGTCTTGATCTCTCCCCCTTTGTATAAATATTTCATTTCAAATGCAAGTTTGAAAGATTGCACTGCTCTTTCTTTTTCTGCACAAAAGAACCCCTCCTAATTCACTAATTTGTAGGAAGATACTGTACTTTTGGATTTGAAAAAAGTTTCAGAAGATATATCTAAAGTAGATGGTGATTGATAGAGCAATTCTTGTTCGTAAGTTCCAGTGTGAATACTGCGCCGAACATAAAGCTTGTGACGGGTAGTAAAAGATCGATTTTTCTTTTGACTTTGACATAGAGTTCGATCCTCAACTATTTCTCGCGCTATCTTCTTACGAAGTTTTGTTAGGGCATCTATAACAGCCTCTGGTTTAGGCGGGCAACCCGGCAGGTAGACGTCCACAGGAATTAACTTATCAATTCCTCGAACAGTACTATAGGAATCCGTACTGAACATTCCCCCTGTAATAGTACAGGCTCCCATAGCAATGACGTATTTCGGTTCAGGCATTTGCTCGTATAATCGCACTAAAGATGGAGCCATTTTCATTGTTACTGTACCAGCTGTTAAAATTAGGTCCGCTTGCCTCGGACTTGATCTTGGTACCAATCCATAACGATCAAAGTCGAATCGTGAGCCTATTAATGAAGCAAATTCAATGAAACAACAACTGGTACCATATAGAAGGGGCCATAAACTGGAAAGTCTTGACCAATTCGAAAGATCGTTTGGTGTAGTTGAAATAACGGAATTGGAACTTGTTTGGTCGAGTAACGGAAACTCAATCAAACTCATAATTGTCTCAATAGAATCTTTTCCTTCTTTTTTTTTTTTGTCTGAATATTCAGTTAAGACCATTCCAAGGCTCCTTTTCGCCATGCATAAACTAAACCAACAACTAGGATAAGCACAAAAATGAAAGCTTCAATAAAAACGGATAAACCCAATACGTCGAAACTCATTGCCCAAGGGTAGAGAAAGACCGTTTCCACATCAAAAACAACAAAAACTAGCGCAAACATGTAATAGCGTATTCGGAATTGTAACCAAGCCCCCCCCATGGGTTCTATACCCGATTCATAACTAGAAAGCTTCTCTGGTCCTTTACTAACCGGGGCTAAAAGTCCTGAAATCCAAAATACCAAAATAGGAATAAGACTTGCTATTATTAGAAATGTCCAAAAAATATCATATTCGTGAAGCAGAAACATAAATGTACTCCCATTAATGTGGAATAGGCGGAACTGAATTAGTCAATTCAAGTTGACATTGTCAATTTATCCAGAACTTCTCTCTTTTCCTCAGTGAAACAAGAATCCGTTTTGCTCAAACCAAAGGCAAAGGCAAAGAGCGCTTACTTTAGCCTTTGGTTCTTTTGTGATATGTCTTCCTTAAGGATTCGTCCAATGGAATCCCCATTCCCTTTCTTTTGGATTTCCCTTCTATTTAGATATGATATAGACCTAATTCTTATACAAAGATAATTCTTTCGCTTCACTTTGTCTCGCTTTTTCTAGAATCTCTAGAAAAAAAGAATTGCTCTACCCTTTATTTAATGATAGTCAGAGACTATTAAATAAAAAATAAAATATTTACTACTAATTATAATTAGATACTAAAAAAAAAAAGAACTCTATTTCAGAATTATGAAACAGAATATCCAGTTTTATTATTTACTCTTTCTCTTTTTTTCTCTCGATTTTTTCTATTTTATTTAAAGTAGATCTATTTAGATAATGTAGATAATGTATATATATACTTCAAACAAAATACAAACTCGCAAAATGGAAAAAATCGTTGCAGTCATTATAGGAAAGTATAGGTACTTAGAGCATATCCTATTTGAAGGAGGATGGAATTTAAATCAGGTAAGGGATCCTTCCTTCTATTGATTTGATCAAAATTCTTTTTTCTTTTCTTGTCTCTATGAAATGAGCCTATAGTAATGCTTTTATCTCTATTCTATGGCGCAATCTACCGTCGAGTCTATAAACGAGTACTAATAAAGAAATAAGGAAAAGAAAACTATACTAAAGGAAACATAAGATATCCATCCTAAAATGGAAAAAAAGACGTATATATTAGGGCTATACGGATTCGAACCGTAGACCTTCTCGGTAAAACAGATCAAACGGATTATTATCGAAATGATTCGAACTGTTTCAAAGACCCAACATGCATTTTTCTGCATTGGGCTCTTTCATCAACTGATGTAAAGATTAGTTAATCCGCCATAATTTTTCTTTATGGAAAGGTAATAAGATGGCTCCCTATGCTCTGATTGATTATTTGTCTTATGATCTATCTAGGAGCAATACCAAAGTGTTTCAAAGGAGGATTACCTTGACTTAGGTCTGCCTCCGGCCTAAATTAAATCAACCTAAATGAAGTCTCTATCGTTCCGCTGCAAGAGTTTACTATGAGACTTCATACACCTTAAAGTTCATAGAACGAAAAGAAGTTTTTTGGAGGCCCTTATCCTCATTACGCCTAGCATTGAGTGGGCTGGATATTTACCTTATCAACTAGCAAATCAATAGGGGTTCTATTTGATTAAGCACCCGAATTGGCACCCGAATCGGACTGAACCAACTGTTTGTCAGGCTACTGTTCTCCTATTCTTTCGAATCCATGAAGTAAGACATTGATTTTGCAATAAGGTCAATTATGTTCATTACATAATAAGTTCCCTTGAAAAGCATTGGCGCACGTGTAAACGAGTTGCTCTACCGAACTGAGCTATAGCCCTTGTCAGAGATATCTTAACATATAGATAATTTCTTGTCAAGATGAATATTCTCTAATGCCAGAGGATATCCCTCTGATCCGTTTACTATATAACATAAACATACCAATAACATAACATAAACATACCAATAACGGGGGGTATTGCTTATAAAAAGGATTCGATCTATAATCGATCGAAGTAATGGGGCTTCTTTTGTGGTGATAAATTGCCTACTTAACTCAGTGGTTAGAGTATTGCTTTCATACGGCGGGAGTCATTGGTTCAAATCCAATAGTAGGTAGGTAGGTAGAAAAATTACTAGATAGCATTGGACTTATTTCGCTTCGCTATCTAATAACTTTTTCTACCCTTCTTTCCTTTTTCTTTGTATCAACGAAACCTTTGGATTGTCTTCAATTGGATGGGGGAATCCAATTGATAGCCTCGACTCGTATCCTAGCTCGTCTGAGAGCTAGCTTCGCTTCAACCAATTCTTTCGTACCCTCAGCTCTACTCAAGTGAGCTTCGGCTATTTCAAGTGCCTGTTGAGCTTCTTCTGGATCAATGTCACTACCCAGTTCTGCATCATTTCCTAAAATGATGATCTCATTATTAACTATTCTCGCAAAACCACTCCACAGAACCGCCGTTAACCATTGGTCGTTGAGGAGGCGTATTCTCAAAGGACCCATATCTACAGCTGTGTTAATGGGGGCGTGGTTTGGTAATACACCAATTTGGCCACTATTAGTAGATAAAATGATTTCTTTCACTTCACAATCCCAAATAATTCGTTTAGGAGTCAGTACATAAAGATTTAATTTCATTTCTTCAATTTGCTCTCCTCTTCTAAGTTTATAGCTTTCGTGCTAGCTTCATCGATATTCCCCACCAAATAAAAAGCCTGTTCGGGTAGGCTGTCTAATTCTCCGGAAAGGATTAGTTGAAATCCCCTAATCGTTTCCGCAAGACCAACATACTTTCCTGGAGAACCGGTAAAAACTTCTGCCACAAAGAACGGTTGTGATAAGAACCGCTCGATTTTTCGTGCTCTTGCTACAGTTAAACGATCCTCCTCCGATAATTCATCCAACCCAAGAATTGCGATAATGTCCTGAAGTTCTTTGTAACGTTGTAAAGTTTCCTTAACTCTTTGCGCAGTTTCATAATGTTCGTTGCCAACGATCCGAGGCTGTAACATAGTTGAGGTTGAATCTAAAGGATCTACTGCGGGATAAATACCCTTGGAAGCTAATCCTCTGGAAAGTACGGTAGTAGCGTCCAAATGTGCAAATGTTGTGGCAGGAGCAGGGTCGGTCAAATCGTCTGCAGGTACATAAACAGCTTGGATCGAAGTTATGGATCCTTTTTTGGTAGAAGTAATTCTTTCTTGCAAAGAACCCATTTCTGTACTAAGGGTAGGTTGATAACCCACTGCGGAGGGCATTCTACCTAATAAGGCGGATACTTCCGATCCCGCTTGAACAAAACGAAAGATATTATCGATGAATAAAAGCACGTCTTGCTTATTAACATCTCGGAAATATTCCGCCATAGTTAGGGCAGTTAAACCAACTCTCATACGAGCTCCCGGCGGTTCATTCATTTGGCCATAGACTAGAGCTACCTTTGATTCCTCAATATTTTTTTCATTAATTACTCCAGATTCCTTCATTTCCATATAAAGATCATTTCCTTCACGAGTCCGTTCCCCTACTCCGCCAAATACAGATACGCCTCCATGCGCTTTAGCAATGTTATTGATTAATTCCATGATGAGTACTGTTTTACCTACTCCTGCCCCCCCAAATAGTCCGATTTTTCCTCCACGTCGATAAGGAGCTAAAAGATCGACCACCTTAATACCTGTTTCAAAGATCGATAATTTCGTATCTAACTCGATAAAGGCAGGCGCGGATCTATGAATAGGGAATGTTGCACTAGTATCTACAGGACCCAAATTGTCAATAGGCTCCCCAAGAACGTTAAAAATTCGTCCGAGAGTAGCTCCACCGACTGGAACACTCAGAGGAGCTCCCGTGTCAATCACTTCCATTCCTCTCATCAACCCGTCTGTAGCACTCATAGCTACAGCTCTAACTCGATTATTTCCTAATAATTGTTGTACCTCACAAGTCACATTAATTTGCTTATCTGCAGTGTCTCGACTCTTGACTATCAAAGCGTTATAAATATAAGGCAACTTGCCCGGGGTAAAAGTGATATCCAGCACGGGTCCAATAATTTGATCAATACGCCCTGCGCTTTTTTCTTCAATTGTGGAAACCCCGGGACGCGAAGTAGTAGGATTGGTTCTCATAATTATCACATAATAAAAAAAAAAAAGGAATTTGTCGAAATTTTTCTTTTTTTTTTTGTTAAATAATGCCAAATCAAATCAAAAAAAATATCCAAAAATCCAAAAGTCAAAAGGAAATGAATTAGTTAATTCAATAACAAAGAAAAGGGGACTAGCACTTGATTTCGTTGCCCAAGCGAATCCTACTCAATCGTTTACTTATGGAATGAGTCCGTTGGAAAGTTCAATCAATCTTTTTTTTTCATATAAATTTCGCCTTTTGTGAAGGATCTGTGCCTACTCGACTTTCCTATCTAGGACTTCGATATATAAAATATATACTACTGTGAAGCATAGATTGCTGTCAACCAACAGAGAATTTTCTTAGTATTTAGGTATTTAGATTCAAAATAGCAAAGGGGCCTATTAAGAACTTTCCAAATTGTAAAATAAGGATTAGGGATTGGTTTGGGTTGCGCTATATCTATCAAAGAGTATACAATAATGATGGATTTGGTGAATCAAATCCACGGGAACCGTGTTAACTTACCATAACAACAACTCACCATAATAACAACTCAATTCCTATCGAATTCCTATAGTGGAATTCCTATAGGATAGAACGTACACAGGGTGCACGCATTATATATGAATGAAACATATTCATTAACTTAAGCATACTCCTTTTTTTATTTAATGAGTTGATATTAATTGAATATCTTTTTTTTTTTTTTTTAGATTTTTGCAAAGGTTTCATTTACGCCTAATCCATATCGAGTAGACCTTGTCGTTGTGAGAATTCTTAATTCATGAGTTGTAGGGAGGGACTTATGTCACCACAAACAGAAACTAAAGCAAGTGTTGGATTTAAAGCTGGTGTTAAGGATTATAAATTGACTTACTACACCCCGGAGTACGAAACCAAGGATACTGATATCTTGGCAGCATTCCGAGTAACTCCTCAGCCCGGGGTTCCGCCTGAAGAAGCAGGGGCTGCAGTAGCTGCGGAATCTTCTACTGGTACATGGACAACTGTTTGGACTGATGGACTTACCAGTCTTGATCGTTACAAAGGACGATGCTATCACATCGAGCCCGTTCCTGGGGAGGCAGATCAATATATCTGTTATGTAGCTTATCCATTAGACCTATTTGAAGAGGGTTCTGTTACTAATATGTTTACTTCCATTGTGGGTAACGTATTTGGTTTCAAAGCCTTACGCGCTCTACGTTTGGAGGATCTACGAATTCCCCCTACTTATTCAAAAACTTTCCAAGGCCCGCCTCACGGTATCCAAGTTGAAAGGGATAAGTTGAACAAGTATGGTCGTCCTTTATTGGGATGTACTATTAAACCAAAATTGGGATTATCCGCAAAAAATTACGGTAGAGCGTGTTATGAGTGTCTACGTGGTGGACTTGATTTTACCAAAGATGATGAAAACGTAAACTCACAACCATTTATGCGCTGGAGAGACCGTTTTGTCTTTTGTGCCGAAGCAATTTATAAAGCACAAGCCGAAACTGGTGAAATCAAGGGGCATTACTTGAATGCGACTGCAGGTACATGCGAAGAAATGATTAAGAGAGCTGTATTTGCAAGGGAATTAGGGGCTCCTATTGTAATGCATGACTACTTAACTGGAGGATTCACCGCAAATACTAGTTTGGCTCATTATTGCCGCGACAATGGCTTACTTCTTCACATTCACCGAGCAATGCATGCAGTTATTGATAGACAGAAAAATCATGGTATGCATTTCCGTGTATTAGCTAAAGCATTGCGTATGTCGGGGGGAGATCATATCCATGCCGGTACAGTAGTAGGTAAGTTAGAAGGGGAACGCGAAATGACTTTAGGTTTTGTTGATTTATTGCGTGATGATTTTATTGAAAAAGATCGTGCTCGCGGTATCTTTTTCACTCAGGACTGGGTATCCATGCCAGGTGTTATACCGGTGGCTTCAGGGGGTATTCATGTTTGGCATATGCCAGCTCTGACCGAAATCTTTGGAGACGATTCTGTATTACAATTTGGTGGAGGAACTTTAGGGCATCCTTGGGGAAATGCACCTGGTGCAGCAGCTAATCGTGTGGCTTTAGAAGCCTGTGTACAAGCTCGTAACGAAGGGCGCGATCTTGCTCGTGAAGGTAATGAAATTATCAAAGCAGCTTGCAAATGGAGTCCTGAACTAGCCGCAGCTTGTGAAGTATGGAAGGCGATCAAATTTGAGTTCGCGCCGGTGGATACCATAGATAAGTAGATAAAACTAGATATAAAGAAGGTCTAAATAAAATAAAAAAGAAGAAAAATAGACAGAGAAAAATCCGTTACAAAATACAGTAATTCTTCTTTATTAGTAATTCTTCTTTATTAATTGATTGCAATTAAATTCGGCTCAATCCTTTTTTCTAAAAAAAGATTGAGCCGAATTTAAATAGATCTTGATACGATCATGAGACTTGACAAATCGAGATTCTTCTATTCTATATATCTAGAATATAGAAAGGTATAATACAATAAACAAAAAACAAATATAAAGAAAAATATAGTATTATCGTAGGATAATGGAATCAAATACGCAGTATTTACAGAAAAGAGTCTTCGTTTATTGGGAAAGAATCAATATACTTTTAATGTTTTTTTTTTCATTTTAAAATTTTTAAAAATTAAAGGGTATTCTTAAAGAAAAGAGGTATTTCTTTTATTTTTACAATAGTTTTCTTTTGAATCCAATTTCAAGTTCGATTAGAAGGATAGAAAGGCGATGAGAATGGGAAAAGAAAACGAAAATATTTTTCATTAGTGCCCCTTTTTTGCAATTTTCTTATTATCCATATCCATTCATTTTTTTTTAGAATACTTTTTTTTGTAGACTAAAAAATACAATAGTCAATATTCCTTATAATAGATATACTTAATTATATCATAAGAATCTTAAGATATATTTCGAATAGATAGAAATAGTAAATTTGAATTGAGACACTTATTCTATGACAGATTTTAACTTACCCTCAATTTTCGTGCCTTTAGTAGGCTTAGTATTTCCGGCAATTGCAATGGCTTCCTTATTTCTTTATGTGCAGAAAAATAAGATTGTCTAGAAACGACGGGGCCAAATTTTATTAATGTATTTCCAGAATCATAATACGGATATTTTTTTGTGTAAGTAATATAATATGATAGGGTATGTAGCTCTTTCTACACACAAATGAAAAACATCTATGGATGCAGATATAGGCTACGAGCATAAATGCATGCATATGCGTAGCCGAGTATAGCGAGTTTTTTTTTTTTTGAATCCGCGAATTTTTTTTGAATAGAAAGTCAATGTATCTAACCAATTATTTCACAGGAGTACTAGGTACTGAGGGCTATTTCAGAATCAAAAAAAGTAAAGTCAAAATCATTTAGCTTATTCTCTCAATTTCAATTGACCGCTACTGGATTTAGTATATCTAATATGAATTGGCGATCAGAACACATATGGATAGAATTTCTAAAAGGTTCTCGAAAAAGAGGTAATTTTTTCTGGGCCTGTATTCTTTTTCTAGGTTCATTAGGATTCTTAGGGGTTGGGGCTTCCAGTTATCTTGGTAAGAATATGATATCCGTACTTCCATCTCAACAAATTCTTTTTTTTCCACAGGGGGTCGTGATGTCTTTCTACGGAATCGCGGGCCTATTCATTAGCTCCTATTTGTGGTGCACTATTTTGTGGAATGTAGGCAGTGGTTATGACCGATTTGATAGAAAAGAGGGAATAGTATGCATTTTTCGTTGGGGATTCCCTGGAATAAAACGTCGGATCTTCCTTCGATTTCTTGTGCGGGATATCCAATCAATTAGAATTCAGGTTAAAGAGGGTCTTTATCCTCGTCGTATCCTTTATATGGAAATCCGGGGCCAGGGGGTCATTCCCTTGACTCGTACTGATGAGAAGTTTTTGACTCCACGAGAAATTGAACAAAAAGCTGCCGAATTGGCCTATTTCTTGCGCGTACCAATTGAAGTATTTTGAGTACCAATTGCCATTTTTTGCAATTGTAAGGGGATTTTTGAGTATTTATCTAAAGAAAGGAATAAACGAGGATAAGAGAAAATTGCTTTTATTTGTTTTGTCCAAGTGAGATATATGGCATAATATTCTTCCATTTTTATATAAAAGTCCTTTTTTTTTATTTCTCTATTCCACTCCATTTAGATCTAAGAAAGAACCCAATACAATGAAATTCCACTAGTATACAAAAAGAGATATAGATACAAACACAAGGTCTCAAACCTTGTTATAGAATTTTTGCTTCAAAGAAATATCATATATATTCAGCGAATGAAATAGAGTCGGCGAATGAAGCGGATTCATTAACAACTCAATTTACAGATCAAAAATGAAAAAAAAGAAAGCATTGCCTTCTTTCCTATATCTTGTATTTATCGTACTTTTGCCCTGGGGAGTCTCTTTCTCTTTTAACAAATGTCTGGAACTTTGGATTAAGAATTGGTGGAATACCAGGCAATCCGAAACTTTCTTAACTGATATTCAAGAGAAAAGGATTCTAGAAGGATTCATAGAATTAGAAGAACTTTTTCTCTTGGACGAAATGATAAAAGAGAAACCGAAGACACATGTACAAAAATTTCCTATAGGAATACACAGGGAAATAATACAATTGGCCAAAACGGATAATGAGCATCATCTCCATATCATTTTGCATTTCTCAACAAATATAATCTGTTTGGCTATTCTAAGTGGTTCTTTTTTTCTGGGTAAAGAAGAACTTGTCATTTTGAATTCTTGGGCTCAGGAATTTTTCTATAACTTAAATGACTCAATAAAAGCTTTTTTTATTCTTTTAGTTACTGATTTTTTTGTTGGATTTCACTCCACCCGCGGTTGGGAACTACTAATTCGTTGGGTCTACAACAATCTTGGATGGGCTCCTAACGAGCTAATTTTCACTATTTTTGTTTGTAGTTTTCCTGTGATTTTAGACACGTGTTTGAAATTTTGGGTCTTTTTTTGTTTAAACCGTTTATCTCCTTCACTTGTAGTCATTTATCATTCAA